TGAATACTCCGCCGGTATGAAAAGTTCTTAATGTTAATTGAGTGCCCGGTTCTCCAATAGATTGACCTGCAATAATACCTACAGCTTCTCCCAATTCGACCAGGTCGTCATGAGCTGGACTTCGGCCATAACATAATTGACAAATCCACGACGTACTCCTACAAGTAAAGGGAGTTCGAATAGAGATTGGTTGTGCTCTAAAAGTTATGAATCTATTGACAAGTCCAACTCCAATATCTTGATTTCTAGTAGCAATGCATCGCGAACCTATATATACATGATCTGCTAATACACGCCCAATTAATGTTTGTATAAAAATCCTGTCCGCCATCATTCCATTTCGAGGACTTACAGAAATACCTCGGACGGTGCCGCAATCTGTTCGACGTACAACAATGTGTTGAACTACTTCAACAAGTCTGCGCGTGAGATATCCTGCATCTGATGTTCGGATAGCGGTATCCACAACTCCTTTACGGGCTCCGTAACAAGAAATAATATATTCTGTTAAAGAGAGTCCTTCGCGTAAATTGCTTTGAATGGGTAAATCAATCATTTGCCCTTGGGGATCCGACATTAATCCTCTCATACCTACTAATTGATGTACCTGAGATGCATTTCCTCTGGCTCCCGAAAAAGACATTATATGGACTGGATTAAAAGGATCGGTCATCCGAAAATTAGGATTCATTTCTTGTCGCAAATATTCACTTGTGGCATACCAGATCTCGATCGATTGACGTAATTTTTCTACCGCGTGTACATTCCCATAATGATGGTGTTTTTCCAAAATAAAACTTTGTTGTTCAGCGTCTTGAACTAGCCATCTTTTAGAAGGTATTGTTAAAAGATCATCAATTCCTAATGAAATCGATGCGGCGGTAGCTTGTCGGAAACCCAGAGTCTTTACTTGATCCAGGATATGTGATGTATATCCTATTCCATAGTGATCAATAAATCGACTAATAAGTCGTTTCATGGCAGTTCCGTCTATCATTTTATTGTGAAAGACCTGAGTGGGCCGTTCTGCCATCAGTACCTCCATATTGCGCTGAGTAGAATTTGACAATGGGTTTGAGTCAGTGATTGTAAAACTTCCTTTTCTAGATCTTGATTCACGTAGAAATTCCGCAATTGCAATTATAGTCCTAGTTAACCCGGCGAGACTCGAATTCCCCCTGGTAGCATAGAATTACAACAGCCCTGCCAAAACCCCTGTATGGCTTCTTCTATTTCTCGATAAAGAGAAATATGACCGAGAGTGGTTCGAATATATATATAAAGAATTTCTTTTTTTATACTTCTTACTATTAGATAGTGTCCATAAATCTCATAATAGGTCCCCAAAGATTCATAGTGAATTTCGATGGGAGTTTCTCTTGCAGCAATAACGCGTTGATCTAGTCGCCACCGCAGCCACAAGGGACTACCTAAATTGATGCGTTTTTGCCGATAAGCTCCAATTGCATCATAGGCATTAGAAAAAAAAGGTTCTTTTTTTTTTGTATACTTATAGTTATTATCTTCATTTTGATAGTTTATACGATTACATGGATTATACCTATTTACACAAATACCCCGACGATTTCCACTCGTTAAGAAATAGAGTCCACTAAGCATATCTTGAGTTGGTGCAGAAATGGGATCTCCAATAGTTGGAGACAAAAGATTCATATGAGAAAACATAAGTAAACGTGCCTCTGCTTGAGCCTCCAAAGATAAAGGCACATGAACAGCCATTTGATCCCCGTCAAAGTCTGCATTGAAGCCCTTACAAACTAATGGATGTAAACAAATAGCACGCCCTTCCACTAAAATGGGCAGGAATGCCTGTATGCCTAATCTATGCAGAGTAGGCGCTCTATTCAGCAATACAGGATGGTCATCCAGAATTTCCTGAAGTATTTCCCATACAATCGGTTTTTTTTTTCGAATTTGACTTTTAGCAACTCCGATGTTCGAAGCAAGATGTTTTCTAATTAGGTCACGAATTACAAATGCCTGGAAAAGTTCTATTGCTATTTCGCGAGGCAATCCACATCGATGTAATGAAAGTGAAGGGCCCACGACAATCACTGACCGCCCTGAATAATCAACCCGTTTACCAAGCAAAGTCTCGCGAACTCTTCCTTCTTTGCCTTCAATTACATCTGAAAGAGACTTGTAAACTCTATTATGATCATCCCTCATCGGTTGTCCGCAGATTCCATTATCAAGAAGTGCATCCACGGCTTCTTGCAGCAATTTTTCCTGAGATATTATTAATTCTTCTGGCGTAGCTATACTTGTTGTTAATAGATCTGTAAGAGTATTATTCCGATAGATAATTCTTCTATAGATTTCATTAATATCCGAGGTCACTAGTTTATCCTCATCTATATGATAGATTGGTCTCAACTCAGGAGGAAGAACTGGTAATAGACGCAAAACCATCCATTTCGGTTCTATATTTGTTCGAATAAAATGCTTAGCCAATTCCATGCGTCTAAGCAAAAAATCT